TAATTATATTATTATTAATTATATTATTAAATATTCATTCTATTAAATAGATTTTAAATAGAATTAATATTTAATGTATCGAATAATATATTAATATATATAGAATAATAGAATTCTATTTAATTTCATTTAATTTTATAATAAATAATTAATATAATTTCAAATAGAATTAGTTAAAATAGAAAATTTCAAATAAAATTGAATAAAATTGAATATTTTATTCAAATTGAATATTTCTATTTAAAATAGAAATATTTGAATATTATTATATTAATAGAATTTACTAGAAATTGAATAGAATTTCTATTTAATAGAAATAGAATTTCAAATTAATATAATTTAAATAGAATATATTTAAAATTAGAATTAGATAATTCTAATAATATAGTAATATAGAATATTTATAATAATATTATTTGTTTTCTATTTTATTTCACAAGACTTGGTTAACGAATCTCTTAATTCGATTCGGAATCACGAGAGTCTAAGTAGATGTTATAGACGACAAATTGATTTCCTTTTCTATCTATACCACTACCACTTTTACTTTATTAGTTCCGTGTAAAATTGATTATGATAATCATTAATAACTGCTTGATAAAGAAAAAAAATAAAAAAATTATCAATTGAACTTATTCTTTCATTTTGTATTTTTCTTTATCCTCTTATCTTTCAAAAAATTAAAATTAGGAAAGTGCCTTTGCTTTACAAGTATATGTATAAAAAAAGTTTATTTAGCTCCTTCATGCCTACTATAACTAGTTTTTTCGGTTTTCTACTAGCGGCTTTAACTATAACCTCTGCTCTATTTATTGGTCTGAGCAAGATAAGACTTATTTGAAATTAATTGAATGAACAGTTTCTAAAAATAAAAACAAAACGAAAATTTTCTTCAGTATTCCACCTATTCTCTAGTTCTTTACCGTGTTCATTTCCAATTCTTGTTTATTGAGATTTCTGATCAATATGGATTAATATTTAAGGATAGATATTACCTCTCTTTTTCCTTTTTTCAAAAAAAAAAAAAAAATTGAAATGATTGAAGTTTTGCTCTTTGGAATTGTCTTAGGGCTAATTCCTATTACTTTGGCCGGATTATTCGTAACTGCATATTTACAATATAGACGTGGTGATCAGTTAGACCTTTGATTAATATTAATTAACACCGTATTTTTTTTTTGACCTCCTGCGGATTAAAGAAAGGAGGAGGTCAATTTCAGAGTGCTCTTCCATTTTTCCGTATAAATTTTGACCTAACAAACCAAAAAGAGAATCACGCTCTGTAGGATTTGAACCTACGACATTGGGTTTTGGAGACCCACGTTCTACCGAACTGAACTAAGAGCGCTTTCTTATCACAATTACAAAAAAGGAGATTGTAAGTAAAAAAGAAGTCAAAAAGAGTCTTTTTTTAATTCCACTCGATTTTGAATGCTTATACTATGATAGAATATGATATATATTGAAAATTGGGTCTTCCCATTTTCAATTTTAATTAATCTCAATTGATCCCTTGTTATTGCTCAGAGACGAAGTAATAGATAGGGATGACAGGATTTGAACCCGTGACATTTTGTACCCAAAACAAACGCGCTACCAAGCTGCGCTACATCCCTTTGTAATTGATTTACAATGTTATTGTAAAGAATACCCATTTTGTTTTCCACATACTTAATTTCATTTTTCCCATTGATATCCATTATCATTTTTTCTTTTTTATCTCATATCATATATTATTTTAGCTCATATAATAGATTATAATATATTATATAATAATAAAAATAAACTTACGCAAATTTCGTGAATGGTCGGGGAAAAAGGGGGCCATCTTTTTTTTAAGAAAAGGAAAATCTTATCTATCAAATTGTTGTACATTTTATTTTAATTTGAATTTCCGTGTACAAAACAAATGCAAGTCGCCTTGAATTACATAGAATCAGATTCTATATGTATTAGAATTATGTATTTAGAATAAAAAAAAAGTCTTTATTAGAATTTTTATTAGAATAACAAAAAAAGCAGGAGGATTCAAAATGCGAGACCTAAAAACATATCTATCCGTGGCACCGGTAATAAGTACGCTATGGTTTGCGTCTTTAGCAGGCCTATTGATAGAGATCAATCGTTTTTTTCCCGATGGATTGACATTGCCTTTTTTTTCATTCTAGTTATCAACGCGTGGGGGAGGGGGTGAATAAGATTAGAGATACAATTAAATATCTGCGACTACTACTCCCCTCCTCTTTTTTTTTTATTGAATTTCAAAAAGGTTAGAAAAGAAAAAAAAGTGGATTCAACTTTAGTAAAACTCGGAACGCGGGGTCCGCGCTTTCAGTAAAGTAAATTAACTTCAATTAAATTTAGTAAATTTAGAGAAGGAATGTGGAAATGTAGTTAGCGCAACAGTATTCTACAAGACGCTTAAATTAACTACTGTGATTCTCATCTAAACTTCTAATTGAGATAGAGTTTAAAATCTTTGTATTACTTATTATTATTAATATAATTAGAACTATATTGGTTGCAATGAAATCTTTCATAATTTGGATTTCGAGTTAGCAACTTCACTTCTTTTTACTTCCTTTCTTCTTCACTTCAGATCGGAAATATAGAAGAGTTGAATGAATAAAAAATCCCAAAATCTCAAGGAGGTTTATGGCTAAGGGGAAAGATGTTCGAGTAAGGATTATTTTAGAATGTACCGGTTGTGTTCGAAAGAGTGTTAATAAGAAATCAACAGGTATTTCGAGATATATTACTCAAAAGAATCGACACAATACGCCTAGTCGATTGGAATTGAGAAAATTCTGCCCCTATTGTTACAAACATACAATTCACGGGGAAATAAAGAAATAGATGGAACCGCTCGCTTGCGTGTCACCCTTTCCAAGGAAGATTTAAATGATATTAAAGAACAGATTAAATATATATTACTATGAGATAGAATAATATAGAATCTTATCTAATATATAATATCTTATGTTACTATACAGAATATATTATGCTAATATATATATTCGAAATTCGAATTATATATTAAAAATATATTAAATAAATATAAAATATTATTATTCTATATTAAAAAAAAAAAAAGGAAAATATAATTAAATATTAATTAATTAAATATTTCTATTTAATATAATTAATATATAAAAAAAAAAAAAAAATATTCAATATATATTCAATATTCTAAATAAAAAAAAAAAAAAAGTCCTATTTCGTTCAATTGGATCAAAAATGATTTCGAATTAAGAAATAGGATTTTTGAAATAAGGAATAAACAAACCATGGATAAATCCAAACGACTTTTCCTTAAGTCCAAGCGATCTTTTCGTAGGCGTTTGCCCCCGATCCAATCGGGGGATCGAATTGATTATAGAAACATGAGTTTAATTAGTCGATTTATTAGTGAACAAGGAAAAATATTATCTAGACGGGTGAATAGATTGAGTTTAAAACAACAACGATTAATTACTATTGCTATAAAACAAGCTCGTATTTTATCTTTATTACCTTTTCTTAATAATGAAAAACAATTTGAAAAAAAGCGAGTTGGTCACTCTAACTACTGATCTTAGAACCAGCAGGCTTACTCCAATTGAAATTGGATCAAAATTCCAATTCGAATTCAACCATAGATTGATGTTTTGTTCAAAAAATCTGAAAATCAAAATTGGATTTTCGTGTCGTAAGAAAAAAAACGAATTGGGGGGGAAGAAACTTTTTTTTTATTGAATGTTTTTTTTAGTTTGACTACTTTACTTGATCATATTAGCATCCTATTTTATCGGTCATATTTTATCGTACCAATTTCTATTCTACCTTCCCGGAATTTTTTTTTTTTTTTTCAAAAAATTCCATGTAAAAAATTCCATGGATTGCTCCCAATTTTCTTATTTTCTAATGTCATTGGAAATCGTATAAAGACAATTCCTATTTAATATAGCTATTTGTGCAAGTATTTTACGATTAAGAAGCAATTGTTTCTTGTACAGATTATTTACTAAATAACTATAACTATAGGATACCCTATTTCCGCGAATTACTGCATTTATCCGAGTGACCCACAAACGACGAAAATTTCTTTTCTGTCTATCTCTATCCCGATGGGACGAAACCAAAGCTCTTATTTTTTGTTGAATAATACTTCGAGTAAGTCTTGAATGAGCCCCGCGAAAGCTTGATACGAATAAACGAATTTTTGTTCTACGTCTCCGAGCTATATATCCTCGTCTAATTCTGGTCATTGAATACACGAAACTTTGATGAATAACTAATTTATTTCTTTTCTTTCAGTTATTCTTTTCCCCCTTTTCTATAATAACAAAACGGATTTTTCCAATGTATAAAATAAAAATTCCAACGGCTTTTACTACTATAACCTTCCCAACCACGATTTTGTCTTTTTTTTTTTTTTGAGCCATTTCATCTCGAAATAAGAAACTGTATTGATATTAGGTCTCAAACACAAACAAAAATCGAATAAATAAAAAAAAGCAGTAAATAGAAATAGATAAATAGTGGGTTCCATCGTTTCTATGGTTACTTCTTAAACGGTGAGGTCTTCTCTATACACCGGAGCCCCCTCCTGCATTTAATCATTTAATCAATGCTATTGTTAACGTGTATAGTTCACATTCTTTTGCTCTACCTATGAATTATCCAGTACTAGGTCTTTCACAAGGAGATCTATCTATATAGTAACGGTATTTAATTATGAGGATTAGCTAATTCGTTGACCCTGTTAGTCCGCTCTTGCAAGAGTAGGAGCATAAATTTTCGGCCTTTAAACTTTTAATTTAATAAGATTTTCCCTGCTTAATGGATAATCATTTGTTACCAATGGGAAATTCTTTCTTGTTTTAAATTGAAAATTGAGGTGATTGAATTTGCACCAATGAAACCATAAATTTTATACACAATAGACGAATATGATAGATCTTTTTTTTTTTTAGATAATGAAGGGGGTTCTTCTATTCTATCCTATTCATCCGTACTGACACAGATAGTGGAAAAGTTTTTCCTTTCTTTTGTCCAAGTTCATGATCTAAACAAGTCGCACATACACCCTAGTACATGTTCCTCGGCGCTGAGGACATCCCCCAAGAGCGGGGGATTTGGTAACATTTCTAATTGGCTGTCTTGTGTTTCTAATAAGTTGTTTAATAGTTGGCATCTTGAATCGTATGCATAATGGGCTGGTTTAGATCGATCGTAACCGTATGATTATGAATTTTTTCTATATTAATATTCTATTACTATTAATTATTAATTAAATAATAGAATATTAAATTGAAATTCCGCTAAGATAAAAATATCAAATTGCGATTTGCGTGAAATTCCTGCTATTTCTTATGCAACTGCTACAAGATCAACAATTCCATGAGCTTGGGCTTCTGTTGCTGACATAAAAACATCTCTTTCCATGTCTTCGGATACAACCCATAAGGGTTTTCCCGTTCTTTGTGCATAAATCCTTGTGAGGATTTCACGCAGTTTCAGCAGTTCTTCTGCTTCCAGGACAAATTCTGCTATTTGTGCCTCATAAAAACCAGCAATAGGTTGATGAATCATTACCCTGATGATATAATAAAAAAAAAGGTTATTCTATCTCGCATAATATAATAAATAATAGAAATATAATAAATAAGAAAGTGACAGGAATAGATAAAAAAGAATAAGAAAAGACGAGAGAATTGAACAACCGTACATGCATTGTTTGTGCATTGCATACGGCTTCACACTAGAATTCACTTTTATTTTACCTTTCATCGAAAAAAAATCTAGGCTTAAATCAGTAAATGATCCAATAACCACCCTTTCCTTGGGAAGAGGTAAAAAGCAAAAATACTATGGTGGTCCCGTTGCTTTATTTTATTAGTGATTTAGCAATCCCAAAGTTTCTTTTTTTTTTTTTTTATTGAAAAAAAAAATAATAATATAATCTTTTTTTGTACTCTTTCATAACATAAATAATGTTAAGAGCCCTCCGGTGCGAAAACAAAAACGTTTGTGACGCTGAAAGGGGTCCCTGGTAGAATAAAATCAGAAAGACCCTTAATATTTCATACTACTCTTTCGATACATAATCTAATGTTTAAAAAAACTTTGGTTATATCTATATCGAATTCGAAATGCCATGCTATTATTACTTAATATTTATATTTCATATGGCGAAGGCATAGTGTTTTTTTTTTTTCAAATAAAAACTCATTGGCGCCAAGCATGAGGGAATGCTAAACGTTTGGTGATTTTTCCTCCGACCAGAATAAAAGATCCCATTGAAGCAGCTAATCCCATGCATACTGTTTGTACATCTGGTCGCACAAATTGCATAGTATCATAAATAGCTACTCCGGGTATTACCCATCCGCCAGGAGAGTTTATAAACAAATACAAATCTTTGGTCTCGCTCTCTATACTGAGATATACCATAAGACCAATAAGTTGATTCGAGATCTCGCTATCAATACCTTGACCTAAAAAAAGTAATCTTTCTCGATAAAGTCGGTTGATTAGGATAAAATTCTATCCTTTAGAAACCGTACATGCACCTTTTGATGCATACGGTTCACCAAAAATCACGAAAATAAAATAAAGAATCAATGTGTAGATGCCAGCCCTCCTTTTTTTGATAGTGAGTACTTTTTAACCTTTATTTTGAATGAGGGGGCTTTTCCTCTATTTTTTAATAAAAATGAGTTTTGACGTGTTTACTTATAAAATAAAAAAAAATTCATTAAACTTAGCAAACTAACTTCTTATTACTTAGCAAACTAACTTCTTATTGATGTATTCCTTCATCGAGATTGAATTCAAATCACGATGGCATTCTCTTGTTCCTGAATGGGCTTCTTCAATTTTTTTAGGTTTGTGCTCTACTCCGAGTAAAGATCTGCCCGATTTTTATTTGCACATATAGGGCAAATACTCTAATACCGCGTCTTTTTGTTACAACTTCTTTTTCTTTTTTTATTTATTTTACGCTTCTGTCAAATATTTGACGTACTCATTATATTATTTTATTCCATTGAATATGATTTTCAATTCGAACTTATTCAAAATTGATAAAAAATTTCTAAATAGAATAGGATACAAGTAGTAATGATAATAGATATATTATCAATTGGTTTTTCTAAACGGAGTCTGGATACTTCATTTTTTTGGTCTAAACAAGGCAACCATAAATTATTCTAATTAATAATATTAAATTGAGTACCTCAAAAGCATAGATCTATATGAACTTGATTGCACTTCACGCTCCAAATTTTTGATGATTTAATCAATCTTTCTTGGGCGAAATAGAGGATATCTCAATCGGGTGAGAGAACGGGTGAATTCCGTATGACCCAATATATCTGACAAGTCGCACTATAAGTCAATCCAAAGTGAATCGTCTTCTCCAGGATGTCGAAAAGGGACTTTTGGAACACCAATAGGCATTAAATGAAAGAAAAAAGATTAAGTACTCTATTTCACTTTGATGTGAAAACGTAACAATGAGTTTCTTGTTTTAAGAATATTGACCTTTATAATTTACTAGGATTTTAGTAAAATTTTTTAATATTTTATGCGTGGATTTCTATTTTGATTAGAATTTCTATTTATAATTTCGAAAAAATAGAAAATATATATATAGAAATATCGAAAATATAAGGAAGCCAAAACGAATAGGGTCAAATTTTTATGAATAAGTCCTTTGAATGATGAACAAATCTCTATGTGTTTGCTCATAAAAAATGGAGTCAGCTCACCATTGCGTATTGGTACTTATCGGGTATAAAATAGATTTGCTTCTCTTTTTTTTGTTCCTACAAACAGAATTGTTATATTTTTACTAAAAATAAAGAATAGAAAAAAAAAATAGTAATTCTTTCTCCACTTAAAAATAAAAAGGGAGATCTATAACATATTTTTTCCAGTGCAATAAAGTTACATAGTGTTTATTTTTCGTGAATATAAGGGGTATTTCCATGGGTTTGCCTTGGTATCGTGTTCATACTGTCGTATTGAATGATCCCGGTCGTTTGCTGTCTGTTCATATAATGCATACAGCGTTGGTTGCTGGTTGGGCCGGTTCGATGGCTCTATATGAATTAGCAGTTTTTGATCCCTCTGACCCCGTTCTCGATCCGATGTGGAGACAAGGTATGTTCGTTATACCCTTCATGACTCGTTTAGGAATAACCAATTCGTGGGGTGGTTGGAATATCACAGGAGGAACTATAAGCAATCCGGGTATTTGGAGTTATGAAGGTGTGGCTGGGGCGCATATTGTGTTTTCTGGCTTGTGTTTCTTAGCAGCTATTTGGCATTGGGTGTATTGGGATCTAGAAATATTTTTTGATGAGCGTACAGGAAAACCTTCTTTGGATTTGCCCAAGATCTTTGGAATTCATTTATTTCTCTCAGGGGTAGCTTGCTTTGGGTTTGGCGCTTTTCATGTAACTGGATTGTATGGTCCTGGAATATGGGTCTCCGACCCTTATGGATTAACTGGAAAGGTACAACCAGTAAGTCCGGCATGGGGGGTGGAAGGTTTTGATCCCTTTGTCCCGGGAGGAATAGCTTCTCATCATATTGCAGCCGGTACATTGGGCATATTGGCGGGCCTATTTCATCTTAGTGTCCGTCCGCCCCAACGTTTATACAAAGGATTACGTATGGGAAATATTGAAACTGTCCTTTCCAGTAGTATCGCTGCTGTCTTTTTTGCAGCTTTTGTTGTTGCTGGAACTATGTGGTATGGTTCAGCAACTACCCCGATTGAATTATTTGGTCCCACGCGTTATCAATGGGATCAAGGATACTTCCAGCAAGAAATATATCGAAGAGTTAGTGCCGGGCTAGCCGAAAATCAAAATTTATCCGAAGCTTGGTCTAAAATTCCCGAAAAATTAACTTTTTATGATTACATTGGCAATAATCCTGCAAAAGGTGGATTGTTCAGAGCAGGTTCCATGGACAACGGGGATGGAATAGCTGTTGGATGGTTAGGACATCCTATCTTTAGAGATAAAGAAGGGCGTGAACTTTTTGTACGCCGTATGCCTACTTTTTTTGAAACATTTCCAGTTGTTTTGGTAGACGGAGATGGAATTGTTAGAGCCGATGTTCCTTTTCGAAGGGCAGAGTCGAAGTATAGTGTCGAACAAGTAGGTGTAACGGTTGAGTTCTATGGTGGTGAACTAAACGGAGTCAGTTATAGTGATCCTGCTACTGTCAAAAAATATGCTAGACGCGCTCAATTAGGCGAAATTTTTGAATTAGATCGTGCTACTTTGAAATCCGATGGTGTTTTTCGTAGCAGTCCAAGGGGTTGGTTTACTTTTGGACATGCTTCGTTCGCTCTGCTCTTTTTCTTCGGACACATTTGGCATGGTGCTCGAACTTTGTTCAGAGATGTTTTTGCTGGGATTGATCCAGATTTAGATGCTCAAGTGGAATTTGGAGCATTCCAAAAACTTGGAGATCCAACTACAAAAAGACAAGTAGTCTGATACAATATTTGATCTCTTAGTTTTCGCCTATATTTTATTTTTGGAATTTGACATAGGGTATCGTAGATATCTTAATTTGAATCGACGCCTTTCTTTGAATCTTGGTCTTTTTTTATCCGCGAGACGCTCCAAAATAAACAGGTATGAAAGCTATAATTGTAAACCACGATTGATTTTATGGAAGCATTGGTTTATACATTCCTTTTAGTGTCAACTTTAGGAATCATTTTTTTCGCTATCTTTTTTCGAGAACCGCCTAAAGTTCCAACTAAAAAGGTAAAATGATTTTTCGATATCTTAATTGAAGTAAAGAGCCTCCCAATATTGGGAGGCTCTTTTAGTCCCCGTGTTCCTCGAATGGATCTCTTAGTTGTTGAGAGGGTTGCCCAAAAGCAGTATATAAGGCATACCCAGTAAAACTTACAAGTAAACCAGATATAGAGATGGCGACTAGGGTTGCTGTTTCCATTATTATATGATTTCAAGACCATCATGTATCTATGATAAGATCATTTATTTACAACGGAATGGTATACAAAGTCAACAAATCTCAATTAATACAAATATAGGATTCAATTTATGGCTACACAAAGCGTGGAGGGTAGTTCTCGATCTGGTCCAAGACGAACTGTTGTAGGGGATTTATTGAAACCATTGAATTCGGAATATGGTAAAGTAGCTCCTGGATGGGGAACCACTCCTTTAATGGGTATCGCAATGGCTCTATTTGCGGTATTCCTATCTATTATTTTGGAGATTTATAATTCTTCCGTTTTACTAGATGGAATTTCAATGAATTAGATTTACAAGAACCAATAAGGACTAGCTTTTGAATACAAAATAAAGCATTTTTCTCTCGGATTTTTTATTCTAGTCTATTTTCTTAGTTCGATCGTGAAATTTATTTATTTCTGTATTTCTGGAATATGAGTGTGCGACTTGTTAGAATTGATCCTATATGATAGTACAGAGAATGGGTCTGTCGTCTTGATAGAGATGATTTTTTACCTCGTCAGGTATTTATTATAGTATCTGTAGCACGGAATATATGAAATAGATTACGAAGTTTTAGAACTATGATTCATACTGAATATTCAGATCCCGTGATCGGACTCCAAAAAATTTCAAAGAGTTAGAAGGTATAAAGTGAAAGATTTTTCTTCTTTCAAACTCTTTATCTATGTTTGATCAAAGGATAAACCTTTCTTTGGATTTTTACTGATTCTATTTATTGATTGAATAAGTGATGATACAACGGTTCTTACTCAAGGAATCCTTGAGCTTAGTTTGAAGGTTTTATTAAAAAAATCATCGTGGTTCTAGTACGAATCTGAGGTTTCAATCGAATTATAGGGTCGTAACAAGAAAATTCCTATCAATAATAAAGAAAACAACAATAAGGTTACATTACAAAGAAATATATTACATAGAAATAAAAATACTAAATCAAAGAAAAAAATGGGTAAAAATAGAAGATTCAAGAGGCCCGTAAAAAGCAACACCAAGAAAGGAATGAGCCGACTTGATATTTTGATATTATAACCACAAAGAAGAATTTTCTTATTTTTCTTTTTTTGTTAGGATTACGAAGTTTCTATTACACATATTTGTTTGAACTAGTATTTTGGTGGTTCTGTTTGAGCCGTACGAGATGAAATTCTCATATACGGTTCTCGGAGGGGGAGTCTTTCTGGTTTACCTATCTCAATAAAGTATATGATTGGTTCGAAGAACGTCTCGAGATTCAGGCGATTGCAGATGATATAACTAGTAAATATGTTCCTCCTCATGTTAACATATTTTATTGTTTAGGAGGAATTACGCTTACTTGTTTTTTAGTACAAGTAGCTACGGGGTTTGCTATGACTTTTTACTACCGTCCTACCGTTACTGAGGCTTTTGCTTCTGTTCAATACATAATGACTGAAGCTAATTTTGGTTGGTTAATCCGATCAGTTCATCGATGGTCGGCAAGTATGATGGTTTTAATGATGATCCTGCACGTATTTCGTGTGTATCTCACTGGTGGTTTTAAAAAACCTCGTGAATTGACTTGGGTTACAGGCGTAGTTCTTGCTGTATTGACGGCATCTTTTGGTGTAACTGGTTATTCCTTACCTTGGGACCAAATTGGTTATTGGGCAGTCAAAATTGTAACAGGCGTGCCGGAAGCTATTCCTGTAATAGGATCACCTTTGGTAGAGTTATTACGGGGAAGTGCTAGTGTAGGACAATCCACTTTGACTCGTTTTTATAGTTTACACACTTTTGTATTACCCCTTCTTACTGCTGTATTTATGTTAATGCACTTTCCAATGATACGTAAGCAAGGTATTTCAGGTCCTTTATAGAGAGTAATTTCTAGAGAATATTGATTCTAGATATTTGTAATCAACCATTGATTGCTTGGGGGAGGAAAAAAAAAGTATTTTATTGCTACAAATATGGATTATTAAAAAGAATAAGACATGTATTTGGATATTTCCCTTCAACTCTAAAAATTTTTGTTTTTTATATTTAACATGAATAGTTGAAGTGAATTCTCCTGAGAGAAAAATGGATTATGGGAGTGTGTGACTTGAACTGTTGATTTGGCCGTGCAGATATATGCCTTTATCTTTATCTGCCATATTGGAATTAATAACCAAATGTGTCTTTGTTCCAACCACTGCGTAAGCCCAATACAGAGGATAGGCTGGTTCACTTGAAGAGAATCTTTTCTATGATCCGATTCAATCATGTTAAGGCTCCGTAAAACCCAGTAGAATAAGTAATGCGGTAGAATCTATATTCTATTTTAGTTTAGCTATTTTACTTATTTCTTTATTTTACTTATTTCTTTAATTACTTAATAGTTTATAGTATTGAAATGCAGTCATTTCCTCTGTATTGACCCGATTTATGATACTATCGGAGTGAAGTGAAATAAGGGATTTCGATCTAAAGAATGAGAGAAGCTAAATTTTCTTGGTAACAAGTAAATCCTTTGTATGTAAAAAG